TTATATTTCTTTTGAATGAATCTAAAATTCCAGAGTATATCTTTTCACAGGTCGAATCAAAAAAAGAAACTTTGAATATTTCTCTATTTACCTTTATCCGACAGAAAAAAAGTAAAATTCCCCCTTTTTCTTTTTGTCCCTGTCCCTAAATTCAATTAAATAGTAAATAAAATAATAGGAGACTGGAAATGAAAGTACCTTTCTCGCATTCGCTCTCCATTCCATTGGCAGAACAAAAATTTCTGATGCATAAATATGGAAATATTTGGTACATGAAGCCATGATCTGATATCTCTATTTAAATCCCATATAGATAGAAACTGATCTTTTTCTTTTCTGGAATTAAAGAAAGATATTGAAAAGTATATTGCTCTTGTGACTCGGAATAAATAGGTTCTCCGCGGAGGAAAGGAATAGCGATTTATTCCTACGGAGCATCCAGGAACAAAAAAGAAGATTCAATCGGAAATATCGACAAATTCTTGCGTGGTCCAGTCCAAAGAAATCAAAAAGTCCGCCTCTACAATTTTATCTATATCGAATTTGAATATCAGAATAGCTGATATAGTCATGATTCAATGACTCAGGTCCACTTACTTTATTATTTTCTTGATTTCGATGGATTTAATTGGAACAATGGAGAAGTAGTAAGACTTTCCCTTGTCGATTCCTAATCGGGATTGGGTATTATCTAGAATATCTATGTCCCGGGATCCAAAATTTCAATAACGAAAGATGAAGACCGATATAGCCTATGGTGATATAGTAGTCTGACTATAGGAATAAATAAGTGGTATTGCTTATCATCATAATGAACAAATGTTCAACTTTCTACCTATAACTCATTATGAGGTTCGTTTACCTTTTTTTGTAAAAAAAAAAAAAATATCTCTGAAAAATGAAGACCAAAACTGTGGAAAAAGCCCTTTATCGGATTTGAACCGATGACTTACGCCTTACCATGGCGTTACTCTACCACTGAGTTAAAAGGGCCCATTTTCTTCACTTCAATTCATGAAGAGGCGACTTATCGCTATGAGTCTACTGCAGGTACCTGTCCATATACACTATATGTATATATACACATGTATGAATAGGGGCTTGTTCAAGAACAGGCAATTTGATTAGTTCTAGGGTCAAATAATTATTTATATTTGATAAATATCAATGCACTGAATTGTTTCACTCCAAAGGGCTTTGCTTTTATTGACCATTAATTAGAGGGAGATTCACTTGATTGATACACGGACCAATCTGATATAGATCCAACAAATTTCACCGAATCATTCATCATGTGGTTCGACTCGTACCCTGAACCGAATTCTTATCGAAAAAAAGAATATTTTCGATTACTTTTACTTGTCGATCCCTTCCCAGATTTACGAGTTCTACATCACCTTTTGAATCGATCAAAAAAATTCTATCATTTCTGAATTTCCTGGCTTAGTGAGGCATACCTCGTCTTAACAATGAGCGAATCAATGAGTGAAAATTGAAGAAATGAAATGGGGTTTGACCCTTTTTCTGTCGGACAAAATCCTCGCCGAGGGGGTCCTATATTTCGTCATATGTCATATATATATATAATTAATTAATGGTTCGTGAATGAACAATCAAATTCTATGGAATTGTGGAAGCACGACACGAAAGATTCTATTGACAATTCCAAAAAACTGCTCATACTATGAGCATAGTATGCTGTCGATCGGGCAGGTATGCCCCTATCGTCTAGTGGTTTAGGACATCTCTCTTTCAAGGAGGCAGCGGGGATTCGACTTCCCCTGGGGGTAGGGGGGTAGGGTACTACGAGGGGAAGTTGATCATAGATTATCAATAAGCCTAGAATTTCTTTTTCCTGGGTCGATGCCCGAGCGGTTAATGGGGACGGACTGTAAATTCGTTGGCAATATGTCTACGCTGGTTCAAATCCAGCTCGGCCCAAGAATTCGCCGATCCATGAGGATGATATAACCAATTTGTCCTCCAGAAAAGCCCGGTCTGATATAGATAGGGGAATAAATATAGATAGTCGATCTTTCTGCTATATCCCTATTTGTTTGTTCATTTGTTCCCACACGTTATCAATCGATGTGGCAATAATCGCAGGATTACTAGTAATCCGTCTCACTCTCACTATAGTTCAGTTCATGTCCATATGAAGAGAAGTATCTCAATCTCATTCGTGTTTCTGTTAAAACACGGCAATTCTAAATAGAAAATAGAAAGATATTCTAAGAATATGTATACTGTATAACTCATTTACAGGGATTGTAGTTCAATCGGTCAGAGCACCGCCCTGTCAAGGCGGAAGCTGCGGGTTCGAGCCCCGTCAGTCCCGACCTAGAATCCGATGAATCCATCAATTCATCTCTCCATTTTCCATTTTCTGTGAAGGGGAGGGACAAGGACAAGAGGCAGAATTTGATTCTAAGCGGTAGACCTTATTTCTTTCGTTTTTTGTTTCGCATTTCTCATCGGACAAATACGGTAATTTCAATTACGTCAACCAGTACCACTTGACGGGAGAGAGACGTATGTGGATTGATCGGTGGTATCACCATATTCAGGATTCCAAGAGAGACTATACTGGTTTGGCTTTTTCAATTGCTCCTGATCAATCGAATGAAATAGAGTACCCATATGTTTTCCGGCAACACATACACAAACAAATTGTATTTGTTTATTGTATAATACATAATGAACTTCATTTTCATAGAGTTCTCTCGGCAGCGACAGAGTACTTGTCAGATGAAACCTACCCCCTTTTTTAACTCCGATTTTGTGTAACCTCAATTATGAATTAAAAACAATTTATCTATCTCATTTGCATTGTATACTTGATTTGATTTTTGATGTATGTGTATCAGTGGAAAGAGGATACTAAAAAAGGATCAAACAAAGATCCGCCCTCTTTCTTTCTAGGGGAAGGAATGAAGAATTTTTTTTCTTCGTATTTTACTTTTTACTTTACCCATTGAAAAAAGAACAAAATCAATAAATAAAATAGTGAATTTATTGGACTATTAGATCTTTTTTTATATCGGGACCAATCTTTATTGCACTTCTCTGTCTTCCAAGAAGATTAGATCATCACAAAAATTTCGCTTAGCATTTATTTTTCCATTTCACTCCTAATCTACTGTTTGGGTATGTGACCAATGTAAGACCGGTCAGATAATACCTCATTAGATTATTGTATAAGGAAGATGGTAGGTTATAGAAAAGAAAGGGTGGAAATGAGAAATTCCATGGGATTACTGATCCAATCAAGAATTCCATTTTGGATTCGATATGGATAAAAGATCTTCCTGTGTTATACTATTCAATTTTCGACAATGAATCCCATTTAATAGATTAGATATTGTTATTCGTGATATTGATCCCGTTCAATATCATCAGGATGCACTTCATTCCATGGAATTTTCATAAGAAAGGCTTTTTATCTCTATGGGATTAGATCCCGAGTTATTGCGAAGCAAAAAAACGATGAGATTATGGAAGTCAATATTCTTGCTTTTATTGCTACTGCGTTGTTCATTCTAGTTCCTACTGCTTTTTTACTTATCATCTACGTAAAAACAGTCAGTCAAAATGATTAATTTGAATGAAGTTTGACTTATTAGTTTAGTTCTTATCAATGATTGAAGAAATGAAATGCCCAAGTCTTAAATGAAATGCGTGGATTGGAGTCAGCAGTATATGGGATGAGATAGTATGGTAGAAAGAACTATATGAACCTTTCTACCATGTTATCTATTCTTATAGAAGGTTGTATAAAGATACGTGCTTGATATGGATTAATCTATATATTAACATATGATCTGTTTAGATGTAAATAGTACTCCAATTCTATTTCTTCGATATATCCTTTTCGATAGATTCCGATCGACCCTGAAATAATCGAGGGTCAATTCTTCTAATTCCTAAGTTTCTGATTATCTTCAATATGGATCCCGAGACCCATCGAAAGAATCAATGGGTAAAGAATAGTATGGCATACATTATAGAAAAGGAAAAAGGAAATAACCAAGTGATTTTTTTTTTTTTTTAGCACTCCAAAGAAAAGAAGTAATTGATTCAGCCGTTAACGGATGATCCAAGGGGTTCCTTCAATAGTCACTTCTTCGGATTTGGAAAAGGAGTAGTAGACCCCACCGATTTTTCATGCTCGAACCACGACATGAGGTAAGTTGATAAAGCATAAATAAGATTCCTAGGAATCTAAAAAAAGGTAAGTGCCTGCGGATCGCCCAATGTCAGCAAGATTTTCTTATATTCTGCGTAGTACCTATTTTCTTTGGACAACCACTATATCTATGTCTCTTCCAGTGGAAAATACGTCTCCACATAATAGCAGAACAGCTTCCCCTTTCCTTTGAACAGTAAGGGGGAAACAAATAAAAAAGGGGGGATTGGTTGCTCCTCAGTGTAATATCCATAATTCTGGTAAGAGTTGGTTTATCGAAATAGAATATTTACGAAGAATTCGGTTGGAAATTATTTCCATTTCCTATCATGTGTATTTCAGTTTGGAAATACGAAGATGGGAATCAAATCATTGAAATCTTTGTTTGATTGAAAGGTTCTTATTCATATATTACTGGATTCTGGTAGAATTTTGGAAATGAAGATTTTTTTTATTTTTAGCTTCGCAGAAAACGATCTATTAAACAATTGATACAATTCGATTACTCAATTCAATTAGTAGTACCCCTAGAGTCCACTTCTTCCCCATACTACAAGTGAAAGGGAAAATGTAAAGACTACCATTAAAGCAGCCCAAGCGAGACTTACTATATCCATGTGAATTATGTCCCCTATCTCTATGAATATGAAAAAAAAAAAAAAACGATTCCATTATTGATCATTAATAATAGTGGAATCAATGGTGCAGAGTCAAAATGGGATTCTGACCCAATGCTATTGATAAACAAATTCAATGAATACACTCGTAACAAGTTCCTATCTAATTTCTGGTCGAATCGGGAAGTATTAATCACAAGCAAGATAGACAGTTATCCCCTTGAAACTTCCAAGAGAATCTTATTAATGGAACATGTAGGAATAGTAAGACCTATTCTTTCTTACCCTCCATAATGAAAAGGAAAAAATAGATACTATCAAGATAGAATCTATCACATATCTCTATCTCACATCTAAGCCTTACCCTTTCTCTTTCTGTGAAACAATAGGGAGACACACACCCTATTACATTCTTGGCGGGGTGAAAGAATTCTTTCTTTTTCAACTTTATTATATAAGAGCCAATCACCCATCCAATATTGATTGAATGCCCCTGGGGGCTCAGAGACTCTCGTGAGTCTGGATACAAAGCATTTTCAGTCCTTTCTACAACTCCTAATTGGATTCCCCTTCAGTCTATCCAATCGAATTCAAACCTCAGTCAGTAGGCACTATAACTATACTAGTAGGGTAGGTAATTAGGAATTATTGATAGTCCTTCTTTACTATAAAAAGTCCTTCCTTGGCTTGGATCCAGGGAGCAAGAATTTACAGTCATTTAGGAACTTTCCTTTGGATCCTCGGATTTCCAGTACCCGACTTTCGTAGTTCTTAATCTCACAATAGAATTGTATGGTTGATTCGATTGAGAAATCAAATCAATCGTAAGATTCTATCAGTAATAAGTGAGGTTTCTTTTCTTTATTCATATTGGTGCCGGTCCGGTTTAGACCACACCCAGATTTTGTAAGAAATAATGGAATTTAGAGAATCCCCCACCCTGGATTCTTAAATCCAAGTATCCATAGCCCTAGTCTTTAATCTATGCTTCCGCTGGGTAAGAATTTGGCGAGTTCTATTAGGAGGATAAGGGATTCCAAGTCTTTTGTTGATCAGGCGACACCCGGATTTGAACTGGGGAGAAAGGGATTTGCAGTCCCCCGCCTTACCACTCGGCCATGCCGCCAAAACGATACAAAATCGATATAGAAAATCAATATTCTTTTGGTCCTTTCTTTTTTTTTTTTTTTATTTTATTTGTTATTTGATTTGGTTTTTGAATACTGTTTTCTATATTTTATGCCTTTCCAAAAGAAAAAGAAATCCCTCCTTTTTTGAGAGGATCCGGTTGTTCTCTTCGATTAATTGTATCGTATTTCAAAACACACAACTCCTAAAAACTTCTCCTCTTTCCTCAGAAAAAAGAAAATAGATTTCCAGTTACAGAATCAAAAATGAAGGTCAAAGGCAAAGCAGAACTATTAACTATTGATTGTGAATTCATGAACGTTCTTGGATTTTTTGATCTCCTTAATCTTAATGGCCTAAGATAAGAAAACCCAATTGATACAAGACTAATCAGTATGAATGATTTTCAATAATCAATCCTTTTCTATTTCCATTATAATAACAATTGTGTGTATATGTAAACCCCAGAACCGAAATTGTTACACAGATACCTAGTCAGGTATCTTATTCTACATATCCCTATGGGATAGGGAATCGTCGTCCTTGAATTTTTCATTGAATCGAAAATCGAAATTTGGATATTGTATATAGCACGACCCATGTTGCTTCAGGGGGAAACTGCGACAAAAGATGGGATATGCGGATAGCTAGATAGCTATATCTGCATATACTTAATAAATACAACCTTTCTTCCACACTTCATTCAACCCTATTATACTTATACTTAGTTACACTAAGTAATACGAATTACTACTAACAAATGGATAGAAAAATTTCTCCTCTCCGCAAATCATTTTTTGAATAGTGGAATCTATGAAATAAGTTAAGTGCTAAAATCAAAGTCAACTCTAATGCTGTTCCCGATTATTCTGCTTTCTATCATTCATAGAGAACGGATTAAATCCGGAATCCATTTATGGCACCCAATCTGGTCGTAATAGACTAATAATGAGTAGAAATTGGATCCATTTTGATATTCTAGATAAGACAAGACTCCATATCATAAGGCGAAGTGGAAGAATTATGTTTCCAGGAATGTTTTATCAATTCAGTTCCTTTTGATTTGGATCTGTTACAATTTCGAATTTGAGTAGAAAAAAATTCTCTTTATTCCTATGTTCATAAATATTATATACGTATATATGGAGTTGGATAAAATTTCATGTGATTCAGTAAACCGAATATACATTCCATCATTGCTAGATCGATCCATAGAGTTCGATGAAGAGTGAGCCAATCCAATAATGGAATTTCATTTTTTCAATAAAGGGGAAACTTAAGATGCTCCGGGATGGAAATGAGGGAATGTCTACAATACCTGGATTTAGTCAGATACAATTTGAGGGATTTTGTAGGTTCATTGATCAGGGCTTGACGGAAGAACTTCATAAGTTTCGAAAAATGGAAGATACAGATCAAGAAATTGAATTTCTTTTATTTGTCGAAACATATCAATTGGTAGAACCCTTGATAAAAGAAAGAGATGCTGTTTATGAATCACTTACATATTCTTCGGAATTATATGTACCCGCGGGATTCATTTGGAAAACAGGTAGTAGAGATATGCAA